TTGGTCGTTATTGAAGATGGGATTCTATGAGAGCAATAAAATAATAAATAAGTATGAATATAACAAGAGAAAGGGGAATAATAGAGAAAAAGTTATACAAAGCTATATATGAGTGATCCCCACACTCTTTTTTTTTTATTTCTTTTATTTCAATTTCATTAATTGAATTTCGTTTGATTAAGACGAAGTTCCGTAAAAACCTCCGCCTTCTTTGAAATATCATGAACAGTTCCTGTAGGTTGAGCGCCTTTTTCAAGGAAATATAGAATAGCAGGAACATTTGAATAAGTTTGATTCTTTATCGGATCATAAAAACCCACTTTCTGAAGATCTCTTCCTTCTCTTCGGGATCGAACATCAATTGCAACGATTCGATAGACGGCTCATTGGGATAGATGTAGATGAACAATACCCCCCCTAGAAACGTATAAGAGGTTTTCTCCTCGTACGGCTCGAGAAAAAATGATTCGAAGTTATGGCTAGGTATCGAATTCTAATGGCAAATAGATCCATAAAATCATCAAATCAATTAGACTATGATTTAAGTCTTTTTTTTTTTTTTTCTTCTTTCTCGAAAAAGAAAAATCATTTGTACTCATAACTCAAGTTGGATAACTCCCAAATAGCTCAAAGAAAACCCTTAGGCATTTCATTTATTGAGTGGTCTCTAACCCCCTTTTTTTGTCTCGTTTAGAATCCATTTTGATTCTTCATTCTGATCTAGTTGTTGAGACAATTGAAAACGGTATTTCCTTGTTCCAGGATCCTTTATCTTTACTTTGAATCATTGGGTTTAGACATTACTTCGGTGATCTTTAATCGTTTCAAAATGGCAGCAACATACCTTTTTTTTTATTTCTTTCTATCAAAGAATCATAGAACGGTTGATTCACGCGTGCTACTTGATCAAAAGAGTTTTACCAATTCCAACAAAATTTCCTTTTGGATTTGAAACTTGCTCGAATTGGATTCTTTCAATTTCTATATCGAAGATATACTTACGAAGTTATTCCAACTTATTGATTGGCACTAACCCTAGATCCTTGCCCCTGAGAAATGAATCAATCCTTTCTACTCGAGCTCCATCATATCATGTACTATTTACATTACACCCCAAATGGGGGTTCTAGTGGAACAGAACAAAGGATGTCGAGCCAAGAGCACTTTCATTCCTATATAATCTAAAATGGTGGATGTAAGAATCCACAGCTGATCATGTCTTTCAAGTCGCACGTTGCTTTCTACCACATCGTTTCAAACGAAGTTTTACCATAACATTCCTCTAGTTTGGAACCGGTATGTAATTGATTCAATTATGGAATCATGAGTAGTCATTGGTTCAGTCGGTACATAGTAATCCATACTTTTTTCCTGGATGGGTAGATATTTTTCTGAAGAAGTCTCAGCAAGAATTCAACTTAATCCCGTATGAATGCAACATTTTTTTTTTATTATTTATAAATAACACAAATATAAATAACACGAATAAATAAGTTCTTTTTGAATCTGCATCTTTGAGTGACTCAATAGGATAGATTCACCAATCTCACACGTCTTCAAGTACCAAGGACTCATAAGAAATCATTAAAAATATTTAATTGAAAAAATTTCCTACTTCGACATCATTAGTTGAATAATGTTTTACAGTAAGTACTGCATTTTATTTTGATCATCATAAGAGAGAGAAATCTATGTTTCTTTTCGAATTGAACCATCATCAATGATTTAAAGCATATAGATAGATCGAAAAGCAAATCCAATTTCTTTCTTTTTTTGTGGAGTGGATAAAAAAGACTTATATGTAAGGGAAGATTTAGGTCATTATTCTTTCATCTGATTGATAAAATCAGAATTGAAAGAATAGGGGATTTCTGTATCTATCAGAGAAACTGAACAATTGTCACTGGAAGTAATTAAATTATGGATATTCTATGTTAAATATTTGGATCATAAATCTTTTTCACAAAAATCGAAACACCGTTGTCACTGAAATAGAATGATAACAATACATACATATAAGCATTTCTTCGTTTTATACGTATTTGACTTGCGGTTCAGTAATTTTTCTGTAATCTTTCCATAAAGTAAAGTGAGTAGAGTGTCTGAATCACCCCCTGCCTCAATTGTTACATAGATTTCTAATCATTCTCATTAGAGCCAAAGACAAAATACCTAAAAATGAGGTTCAAAGAAAATACATCTGTTACATATGGAATTGATTGTTAATGAGATTCGGATAGACATAGATATTCAAATTTATACCTTCTATTGCTGTTTAAGTCCTATCTACTCCCCTCTATGGGGATGATGAATATGAATCATAAATCAAATAAGGCTCTTCTTTTATGGGATGCTAGACGAGCTAGTCTAGGTACAAAGACTAAGAGGTCCAGATTAAGTTGTTGTTCCTATTTTTTATTTTACCCTAACCCAGTCGTAAGACACTTAATCCCGTTGATTGAATTCAATTAGTAACACGAAACCCCTCTTGTTTAAAATT